TTAAAAATAAGCTAAAATTAAGCTTTTGGGTTCATACCCCAACTATAAAGGAACTCCCTTTTTTTTAAAAATAAAGTGCCTGAAAAAAGGATTATTCTGATAGGATAAATTATGTAGTATTCTACCTTTATTATTATACTTTATAGAATTAAACTATATCTAATAGTATCAAAAACTATTGTGCATCTTACACTAAAATATATTTTTTTAAAAAAAAAGGAATTCAATTTCTTATCAATAAAATAATTAATTTATTTATTTTTTATCTCTTTTTCTTTAAATTCTAATAAAATATTTTTTATTTTTATTTTATTTTTTAGTACTTTAATTTCTATTTCCTCTAATTCTTGATTTGGATGTTGAATTGGATTAGAAATTAATTTATTAAGATTTATCCCTTTAATCTCAGACTCAAAAAATCTTTTAACTACAGAAGCTTCTTTAAAATATTTTCTTACTCAATCTATTGCTTCAATTAATTTCTTATTTTCAATTTTATTTAAATTAATCTTAATAAAAAATTTTGAAATTAATAATTATCTCTCAATTATAATTAATTCTTCATTACTTATAAAAATAGGAGCTGCACCTTTCCATTTTTGATTTCCTAATATTATTGAAGGTTTATCTTGATTTAATTGTTTTATTTTAATAACTTGACAAAAAATTACCCCCATAATTTTATTATCATATTATTTTAATAAAACTTTTTTAATTATTATTATAACATTAAATACTATTATTGGAGCTATTGGGGGGTTAAATCAAACCTCTCTTCGTAAATTAATAGCATTTTCTTCCATTAATAATTTAGGATGAATAATAGCTACAATTTTAATTAGAGAAAATTTATGAATATTTTATTTATTAATATATTCATTTATAATTAGAATTATATGTTTTTTTTTTAATTCTTTAAATATTTATTTTTTAAATCAATTATTTATTATAAATATAAATCCTTTAATAAAAATTTTTTTATTAATTAATTTTCTATCATTAGGGGGATTACCTCCATTTATTGGATTTTTCCCAAAATGAATAGTTATTAACTTTTTAATTAATAAAAAAATTTTTATTATTACTTTCATTTTTATCTTAATAAGATTAATTATATTATTTTTTTATATCCGAATTATTTATTCTTCTTTCTTACTTAATTATTTAAATATAAAATGAATTAAAATTAATTTTAAAAATAAAACTTTTTTCTTTATTAATTTATGTGGTTTAATTTCTTTTTTGGGAATAATTCTTAGAACATTTTTTTTCTTTTAAGGTTTTAAGTTAAATAAACTAATAATCTTCAAAATTATTTATAAAGAAAATTCTTTAAGCCTTAGTAATTTTTATTTACTCCTTAAAATTTGCAATTTTATATCATTTTATGAATATAAAGCTTAATAAAAAAGAATATTTTCTTGTTAATAAATTTACAATTTATCGCTTAATTCTCAGCCATTTTATTTTTTTGCGAAAATGACTTTATTCTACAAATCATAAAGATATTGGAACTCTATATTTTATTTTTGGAATTTGAGCCGGCATAGTAGGAACATCCCTTAGTTTATTAATTCGAGCTGAATTAGGAAATCCAGGTTCTTTAATTGGAGATGATCAAATTTATAATACTATTGTCACAGCTCATGCTTTTATTATAATTTTTTTTATAGTTATACCTATTATAATTGGAGGATTTGGAAATTGATTAGTGCCATTAATATTAGGAGCCCCCGATATAGCTTTCCCCCGAATAAATAATATAAGATTTTGACTTCTCCCCCCCTCATTAACTCTTTTAATTTCAAGAAGAATCGTAGAAAATGGAGCTGGAACAGGATGAACCGTTTACCCCCCTCTATCCTCTAATATTGCTCACAGAGGAAGTTCTGTCGATTTAGCAATTTTTTCCTTACATTTAGCTGGTATTTCATCAATTTTAGGTGCAATTAACTTTATTACTACAATCATTAATATACGACTTAATAATATATCCTTTGATCAAATACCTTTATTTGTTTGAGCTGTTGGAATTACAGCATTACTTTTACTTTTATCTTTACCTGTTTTAGCTGGAGCAATTACTATACTTTTAACTGATCGAAATCTTAATACATCTTTTTTTGACCCTGCTGGTGGAGGAGACCCCATTCTCTACCAACATTTATTCTGATTTTTCGGACACCCAGAAGTTTATATTCTTATTTTACCTGGATTTGGAATAATCTCCCATATTATCTCTCAAGAAAGAGGAAAAAAAGAAACTTTTGGTTGTTTAGGAATAATTTATGCTATAATAGCAATTGGACTACTTGGATTTGTAGTATGAGCTCATCATATATTTACTGTTGGAATAGATATTGATACTCGAGCCTATTTTACCTCTGCTACTATAATTATTGCTGTGCCAACAGGAATTAAAATTTTTAGATGACTTGCTACTCTTCACGGTACCCAAATTAACTATAGACCTTCCATACTTTGAAGATTAGGATTTGTATTTTTATTTACTGTAGGAGGATTAACTGGAGTTATTTTAGCTAATTCATCTATTGATGTAACTCTTCATGATACTTATTATGTTGTAGCTCATTTTCATTATGTTCTTTCTATAGGAGCAGTATTTACAATTATAGGAGGATTTATTCATTGATATCCTTTATTTACAGGATTAACATTAAATCCCTATTTATTAAAAATTCAATTTTTTTCTATATTCATTGGAGTAAATTTAACTTTTTTTCCTCAACACTTTTTAGGTTTAGCGGGAATACCTCGTCGTTATTCTGATTATCCAGATTCTTATATCTCTTGAAATATAATTTCATCTTTAGGATCTTATATTTCATTTTTAGCTGTTCTATTTATATTAATTATTATTTGAGAGTCAATAATTAATCAACGAATTATTTTATTCCCTTTAAATATATCTTCTTCTATTGAATGATACCAAAACTTTCCCCCATCTGAACATTCATATAATGAACTTCCTATTTTAAGAAATTTCTAATATGGCAGATATATGTAATGGATTTAAGCCCCATTTATAAAGGATTTATCCTTTTTTTAGAATTGGCAACTTGATCAAATTTAAATCTACAAAATAGAGCTTCTCCTTTAATAGAACAAATTATCTTTTTTCATGATCATACTTTAGTTATTTTATTAATAATTACTATTTTAGTAGGTTATATTATATTTAATTTATTTTTTAATAAATATATTAATCGATTTTTATTAGAAGGTCAAATAATTGAATTAATCTGAACTATTTTACCAGCTATTACTTTAATTTTTATTGCTCTCCCCTCTCTACGATTATTATATTTACTTGATGAACTAAATAATCCTTTAATTACTCTAAAATCAATTGGACATCAATGATATTGAAGCTATGAATACTCAGATTTTCACAATATTGAATTTGATTCTTATATAATCCCCTCAAATGATTTATCTCCTAATAATTTTCGTTTATTAGACGTTGATAATCGAATTATTTTACCTATAAATAATCAAATTCGAATTATAGTTACAGCAACTGATGTAATTCACTCTTGAACTATTCCATCTTTAGGGGTTAAAGTTGATGCTAATCCTGGTCGATTAAACCAAACTAGTTTTTATATTAATCGACCAGGAATTTTTTTTGGTCAATGTTCTGAAATTTGTGGAGCAAATCATAGATTTATACCTATTGTAATTGAAAGAATTTCTATTAAAAACTTTATCAATTGAATTAATAATTACTCTTCATTAGATGACTGATAGCAAGTACTGGTCTCTTAAACCATTTTATAGTAATTTAGCATTTACTTCTAATGAATAAATTTTATTATTACTATATATATATATATATATATATATATATATATAAAGAATTAGTTAAATTAATAACATAAATATGTCAAATTTAAATTATTACAAAGTAATACTCTTTTATTCCTCAAATAATGCCTATTAACTGAATATTTTCTTTTTTCTTTTTTATTTGTATTTTTATTTTATTTAATATTTTAAATTATTATATTTATACTATTAAATCAAGTAATAATAATAATAAAACTAATAATTATATTTCAATTAAACATAATATAAACTGAAAATGATAAATAATCTATTTTCAATTTTTGACCCTACAACTAACTTATTTAACTTATCTTTTAATTGAATAAGAACAATCCTAGGATTATTATTTATTCCTTATTCATACTGATTTATCCCTAATCGTCATTACATTTTTTGAAATTTTATTTTAAATAAATTACATAATGAATTTAAAACACTACTTGGATTAAATAGATTTAATGGATCAACTTTTATTTTTATTTCATTATTTTCTTTTATTTTTTTTAATAATTTTTTAGGATTATTTCCTTATATTTTTACAAGAACAAGTCATTTAACTTTATCTCTCTCTATTTCCTTACCTTTATGATTAAGTTTTATATTATACGGATGAATTAATAACTCCCAACACATATTTGCCCACATAATTCCTCAAGGAACCCCAAATATTTTAATACCATTTATAGTCTTAATTGAAACTATTAGAAATATTATTCGACCTGGAACCTTAGCTGTTCGTTTAACAGCTAATATAATTGCAGGACACCTATTAATAACTTTATTAAGAAATACTGGATCAAATTTTCCTTCATATTTATTATTTATTCTTATTTTCATTCAAATTCTTTTATTAATTTTAGAGTCAGCCGTAGCTGTTATTCAATCTTATGTAATTGCTATTTTAAGAACTCTTTATTCTAGAGAAGTTAATTAATGACATCTCATTCTAATCACCCCTATCATCTTGTTGATTTTAGTCCTTGACCTTTAACTGGAGCTATTGGAGTTTTAACTTTAGTAACAGGCATAATTAAATGATTTCATAATTTTAATATAAATTTATTAATTTTAGGATATATTATTACTATTCTTACTATATATCAATGATGACGAGATATTTGTCGAGAAGGAACTCTCCAAGGTAAACATACAATTTCAGTATCAAAAGGATTACGATGAGGTATAATTTTATTCATTATTTCTGAAGTATTTTTTTTTCTTTCTTTTTTTTGAGCTTTCTTTCATAGAAGTTTATCCCCAAATATTGAAATCGGAGCTATATGACCACCTTTAAGAATTATACCATTCAATCCTTTTCAAATTCCCCTTCTTAATACAATTATTTTAATTTCCTCAGGAGTCACTGTAACTTGAGCTCATCATGCTTTAATAGAAAATAACCATTTACAAATAACTCAAGGATTATTTATTACTATTTTTTTAGGTATTTATTTTACCATTCTTCAAGCATATGAATATATTGAAGCACCATTTACAATTGCAGATAGAATTTATGGATCTACTTTCTTTATAGCAACAGGATTTCATGGACTCCATGTTATTATTGGAACTATTTTTTTATTAATTTGTTTAATTCGACATTTAAATAACCACTTCTCTAATAATCATCATTTTGGATTCGAAGCAGCAGCTTGATATTGACATTTTGTTGATGTAGTATGATTATTTCTTTATATTTCTATTTATTGATGGGGTAATTAATTATTTATATAATATATTTAGTATATTTGACTTCCAATCAAAAAGTTTAATTTTTCTTTAATATAAATAATTATTTTAATTTTAATTTTATCATTTTTTATTTTTTTAATTTCTAACATCATAATATTTATTTCAATTATTCTCTCAAAAAAATCATTTACAGACCGAGAAAAATGCTCCCCATTTGAATGCGGATTTGACCCTAAATCTTCAGCACGTATCCCATTTTCCTTACATTTTTTTTTAATTACTGTAATTTTTTTAATTTTTGATGTAGAAATTGCATTAATTTTTCCAATCATTTCTTCTTTTAAAATAGTAAATATTTTCATTTGATCAAAAACTAGTTTTTTTTTTATTATAATTTTATTATTAGGATTATACCATGAATGAAATCAAAATATACTTAATTGAACTCAATAATAAAATTATAATTAAAGGATTATAGTTTAAAAAAAACCCTTGATTTGCAATCAAATAATATTGAATTCTTCAATTTATCTTAAATAAGAAGCAATTTTGCATTTAATTTCGACTTAAAAGAAGGACTTAAATAATGTCCCTTATTTATTAATATTTAATTTAATATATTTAATTGAAACCAAATAGAGGTATATCACTGTTAATGATAAAATTGAAAAAAAATTCCAATTAAATAATAATAGAAATATAAAGAATAAAATTAAGCTGCTAACTTAATTTTTAGTGGTTAAATTCCATTAATATTTCTTTTTTTAATAATTTTTTTTATTATTATATAAATGTTATATATATATATATATATATTATTTTATTTATATAGTTTAATAAAAACATTACATTTTCAATGTAAAAATGAAATATGTTATTTTTATAAATACATATATATATATATATATATATATTATTTAAAGATTATTTCAATCACCTTAATATCTTCAATATTATACTCTATTTATATAAGCTATTTAAATAAATTATTAATATTATTAAAAAAATTATAATTCATAAAACAAATCTAAATAAATAAATTTTAAAATTATTTATTTGATAAAAATAATAAAAAACAGAATAATTTTTTAAAATATTATACATTCCTTGACCTCTATAAAATTCTCTTCATCCTATATCAATATTTTTTAATAATTTTTGACTAAAACTTAAAAAATTATATCTTACCCCATAAGTAGATAAATTTGGTATAAATCATATTAAACATAAAAATCTTCTTAATTTATATGTTATTTTTAATTTATTATTAGAATAAATTTTTATACTTCTTACAAAATAACCTAATACGCCCCCTAAAATTCTCACATAAATCACTATTATTTTTAAATTAAAAGGTAAATAAATTATATAAGGATAAGAAAAAATTATTCATCTTAAAAATCTTCCTCTCACCACTCTTATAAATAATAATATAAATATTCTCTTTAATATAATATAATTTTCCTCAAATAAATTATAAATTCTTATTAAATTATAATCATTAATTATTAAATATATTAATAAACGAATTGTATAAAATATTGTTAAACCTGTAGAAATATAATACAAAAAAAAAATAAAAAAATTTAAATTTCTTAAACTTACTATTTCTAAAATTATATCTTTCGAATAAAATCCAGCTAAAAAAGGAATTCCACATAAAGCTAAATTAGAAATATTTAAACATAAAGAAGTTAAAGGAATATAAAATCTAATCCCACCTATATAACGAATATCCTGAATATCATTTATTATATGAATAACAACCCCAGCACACATAAATAATAAAGCTTTAAATATAGCATGAGTTAATAAATGAAAAAAAGCTAATTCTGGGAATCCTATTCTTAATACTCTTATTATTAAACCTAATTGTCTTAAAGTAGATAAAGCAATAATTTTCTTTAAATCAAATTCATAATTTGCAGAAATACCAGCTATAAATATTGTTAAACCAGCTAATAATAATAAAATTTTAATAAAAATAGTATTTATTAATAATAAATTAAATCGAATTAATAAATATACCCCAGCAGTAACTAAAGTTGAAGAATGAACTAAAGCAGAAACAGGAGTAGGAGCTGCTATAGCAGCTGGCAATCAAGAACTAAAAGGAATTTGAGCTCTCTTAGTTATTGCAGCTAAAATAATTATCCCTCTAATTGTTATTATAATTTTATCATTTTTTATAAATCTTAAATAAAAAATATAATTTCACCCCCCATAATTTATTATTCAAGAAATTACTATTAAAATGCAAACATCCCCAATTCGATTTGATAAAGCTGTTAATATCCCTGCATTAAAGGATTTTATATTTTGATAATAAATTACTAAACAATATGACACTAATCCTAATCCATCCCACCCTAAAAAAATTCTAACAATATTAGGTCTAATAATTAATAAAATTATAGAAAATACAAATAATAATACTAAAATAATAAAACGATTTAAATTTAATTCAGATCTTATATATCTTTTTCTATAATAAATTACTACTGAAGAAATCAAAGAAACAAATATTATAAATAATAAAGACATTCAATCTAATAAAATAGATATAACAATTCTAATTGAATTCAAAGAAATAATTTCTCACTCTAAAAAATATACTAAATTATTTATAATAAAATATATTATAAAAATAAAATTTATTCCTCTAAAAACAAATAAAAAAAAAAAACTTACATAACAAATTGAATATTTTTCTATTTTTATAACCTAAAATGATTATAATTCATATTTTTGACTCCACAAATCAATATTTTTTTTTAAATTATTTAAGTAAAATCAAATTATTGAATAATCAACCTTAAAAACTATAAAATTTAATGGTAATCAATGTAATATTAACAATAAATACTCCCGAGAAACTCCCATATAAAATCTATAAATTCCTTCAAAATTTTTTCCATGTTGAGTATAAGAATATAAATATAATCTATAACCTGCACTAAAAAAAGAAATTAATATTAATATAATTATCGAAACTCAAGATCATCTGACTAATCTATTAATTAAACTAATTTCACCAATTAAATTTAATGAAGGAGGAGCTGCTATATTTGAAGATATCAATAAAAATCATCATATTCTTATCGAAGGTATAAAATTTATTATTCCTTTATTAATAAATAATCTTCGTCTATGCAATCGCTCATAATTAATATTTGCTAAACAAAATATCCCAGATGAACATAATCCATGCCCAATTATTAAAATATAAGAACCAACAAACCCTCAATTATTTAAAGTTATAACTCCCCCAATTACAATTCTTATATGAGCTACTGATGAATAAGCAATTAATGATTTTATATCTACTTGACAAAAACATTTTAATCTAATATAAAATCCCCCAACTAATCTAATAATAATTCAAATAATATTTAATTTCATTCTAATTTCTTGTAAAAAAATTATAATTCGTAATAATCCATAACCCCCTAATTTTAATATAATACCCGCTAAAATTATTGATCCTGAAACTGGAGCTTCAACATGAGCCTTTGGTAATCATAAATGAACAAAATATATTGGTATTTTAACTAAAAAAGCTATAATCATACAAAAATATAATAAAAAAAAATTTATATTAAAAAATTTCAAAAAATAAATTATTATATTATTCGTTTCTTTAAAAATAAAAAAAATTCCCATTAATAATGGTAAAGAAGCAAATAAGGTATAAAATAAAAGATATATTCCAGCTTGAATACGCTCAGGTTGATACCCCCATCCTACAATTAACATTAAAGTAGGAATTAATCTCCCTTCAAAAAATAAGTAAAATATAAATAAATTTATCACTCTAAAAGTTAAAAATAATATAATTAACAAAAAAATAACATTTAATATAAAAAAATTAACATAAAACTTATTTGTAAATAAATTTTCTCTAGCCATAATTATTAAAACTCTAATTCAAATTCTTAATATAATTAAACCAAAAGAAATTATATCACAAGAATACATATAACTTAAATTACAAAAAAATTCAATATTAATCGTTAAATTTATAAATAAAAATATTATAATAAATATTATTATTTGAACCATTCAAAATATATTTTTTATAAAACATAATGGAAATATAAAACTTATAAAAAAAAAAAATTTTATCATAATTTATAATAAATTAAATCTTTGAAAATAATCATTACCATGAGTTCGAATTATTGATACTAAAATAGATAAACCTAAAGCCCCTTCACAAACAGAAAAAACCAAAAATACTATTAATATATATATATCATTTTCAATATAATTTAAATATAAAACAAAAAAAAAAAAAATTCTCAATACAATAAATTCTAAACTTAAAAGTACAATTAATAAATGTTTATGTTTAGAAACAAAAATTATATTACCTAATATATATATAATAATAATAGTAATTCATATATTTATAATTATCATTAATTTATTTTTTTTTGTTTTTATAGTTTAAAAAAAACATTGGTCTTGTAAATCAAAATTAAGAAAATTCTTTAAAAACTTCAAAGAAAAAGATTTATCTTTATCTATAATCTCCAAAATTATTATTTTATTAAACTATTCTTTGAAATCATAAAAATATTTTTATCATTTTTATTAATATTATTTTCTTTTTTTATATTTTTTTTAAACCACCCTTTATCTATGGGATTATTAATTTTAATTCAAACATTACTAACTTGCTTATTAACAGGACTATTAATAAAAACATATTGATTCTCATATATTTTATTTTTAACTTTTCTAGGGGGTCTTTTAGTATTATTTATTTACGTCTCTAGAATTGCCTCAAATGAAACATTTAAATTCTCAATAAAATTAAATTTTATTATATTATTTTTTATTTTTAATTTAATAGTTTTAAGAATTTATCTTTCTTTAAATTTAAAATGAATAAATTTAAGAATTAATTCTGAAATATCTAATCTTAATGATATATTTTTATTCTTTAATAATGAAAATAAAATTAATTTATCTAAATTATATAATAATCATTCTTTTATAATAATAATAATAATAATTATTTATTTATTTATTACATTAGTAGCAATTGTTAAAATTACTAATATTTTTTTTGGGCCTCTTCGATCTTCTTTAAATTAACATTATTTTATAATTATATATATATATATATATATATATATACTAATGATAAAATTATTTAAACCTATACGAAAAAGTCATCCAATTTTTAAAATTATTAATGGATCATTAATCGATTTACCAACCCCATCAAATATCTCATCATGATGAAATTTTGGATCATTATTAGCATTATGCTTAATAATTCAAATTTTAACAGGATTATTTTTAACAATATACTATACAGCTAATATTGAATTAGCATTTTATAGAGTCAACTATATCTGCCGAAATGTTAATTACGGGTGATTAATTCGAACTTTACACGCTAATGGAGCTTCTTTTTTTTTTATTTGTATTTACTTACATATTGGACGAGGAATTTACTATGAATCCTTTAATTTAAAATATACATGAATAATTGGTGTTATTATTTTATTTTTACTTATAGCAACTGCTTTTATAGGATATGTACTTCCTTGAGGACAAATATCATTTTGAGGAGCAACAGTAATTACCAATTTACTATCAGCAATCCCTTATTTAGGAACTATGCTAGTTAATTGAATTTGAGGGGGATTTGCAGTTGATAATGCAACATTAACCCGGTTTTATACATTCCATTTTTTATTGCCTTTTTTAATTGCTATAATAACTATAATTCATTTATTATTTCTTCATCAAACTGGATCTAATAATCCTTTAGGAATTAATAGAAATTTAGACAAAATTCCTTTTCATCCATTTTTTACTTTTAAAGATCTAATTGGATTTATTATTTTATTATTTTCTTTAATTTTATTAACTTTATATAACCCATATTTACTAGGAGATCCTGATAATTTTATCCCAGCTAATCCTTTAGTAACTCCTGTTCATATCCAACCTGAATGATACTTTTTATTTGCTTACGCAATTCTTCGATCTATCCCAAATAAACTTGGAGGAGTAATTGCTTTAGTAATATCAATTTTAATTTTAATTATTCTCCCTTTTACATTTAATAAAAAAATTCAAGGTATTCAATTTTACCCTATTAATCAAATTTTATTTTGAATTATAGTAACCACTATTATTTTATTAACTTGAATTGGAGCACGCCCCGTTGAAGACCCTTATATTATTACTGGTCAAATTCTTACTATTATTTATTTTTCATATTTTATTATTAACCCAATTATAAACAAATATTGAGATAACTTAATTTTTAATTAAACTTACTTAAATTAATGAGCTTGTTATAAGCATTTGTTTTGAAAACTTAAGAAAGAATTATTATTCTATTAATTTTATACTAAAAAAATATTATTTATAATAAAAAAATTTTAACCCCTAAAAAAAAAATTAAAAAATTTAATGAAATAGGTAAATATCTTTTTCAAGCTAAATATATTAATTTATCATATCGATAACGAGGTAATGTACCTCGAACCCAAATAAATAAAAAAGAAATTAATCTTAATTTTAAATAAAATATTAAAATTAAATTATAACCCCCTAAATAAATTAACACAAATAATAATCTTATAAATAAAATTCTTGAATATTCAGCTAAAAAAATTAAAGCAAATCCCCCTCTTCTATATTCAACATTAAATCCAGAAACTAACTCTCTTTCACCTTCAGCAAAATCAAATGGTGTACGATTAGTTTCTGCTAATCTTGACGATATTCAACATATTCCTAAAGGAATTATTAAAAAAAAAAATCAAACTAAATCTTGATAATCAAAAAATTTTACTAAATTAAAATCTATAATTAATATAACTCTTGATATTATAATTAAAGCTAATCTCACTTCATAAGAAATAGTTTGAGCTACCGCACGTAACCCCCCCAATAAAGCATAATTTGAATTTGAAGACCACCCAGCAATCATTACTGTATAAACCCCTAATCTTGTACAACAAAAAAAAAATAAAATACCTAAATTAAAATTAACTATATTAAAATAATAAGGAATTATTATTCAAATTATTAAAGATAATAAAAAACTAATAATAGGAGAAAAATAATAAGAAATATAATTAGAAAATATTGGATATGTTTGTTCTTTAGTAAACAATTTAATAGCATCAGAAAAAGGTTGTAAAATTCCTAAAAATCCTAACTTATTTGGCCCCTTCCGAATCTGAATATAACCTAAAACTTTTCGCTCCAATAAAGTCAAAAAAGCAACACCAATTAAAACCCCTAAAATCAAAATCAATACCCCCAATAAAATTATTATAAAATCAATTTGTAAAATTACTATCTATATAATTTATTCATATATTTATGACTTCTAAAATCATTACATTTTTTCTGCCAAAATAGTTTATATTTTATTATTAATAATATTCAACAAAATAAAATTTATTTTAAATATTTGATCCTTTCGTACTAAAATATTTTATTTATTTAAAGATAGAAACCAACCTGGCTCACACCGGTTTAAACTCAGATCATGTAAGATTTTAATGATCGAACAGATCAAAATTTTAAACTTTTGCATCTAAATTTTATCTTAATCCAACATCGAGGTCGCAAACTTTTTTTTTTATTAGAGCTAAAAAAAAAAATTACGCTGTTATCCCTAAGGTAATTTTTTCTTATAATCAAAATTTTTGGATCATTACATTCATTTATTTATGTTTTTTTTTAAAAAAAAGTTTTTTTAATTTTTTTATCACCCCAATAAAATAATTTAATTAATTTTAATTAAATTTTCCCATAAAAAAAATCAACTTATAATAATTATTAAACTCTATAGGGTCTTCTCGTCTTTTAAAATTATTTTAACTTTTTAATTAAAAAATTAAATTCTAATTATTAATATAAAGACAGTTTATATTTCATCCAATCTTTCATACAAGTCACCAATTAAGAGACTAATGATTATGCTACCTTTGTACAGTCAAAATACTGCAGCCCTTTAATATTTATCAGTGGGCAGATTAGACTTTAAATTATTAACAAAAAGACATGTTTTTAATAAACAAGTGAATATATATATTTGCCGAATTCCTTTAAATTATTTTTAAAAAAATATTTTTTTTTATATTTAATTATTATACTAATTTTATCATTATAACTATATAAATTTTATTAAAAATTATTTTTTTATAAAAAATTAAATTATTAAAAAATTTTATTTTAATTAAAAATTATTTATAATAAACTTTAATTTTTAAACAATTTAAATTTTAAAATTTTTTATTATTTATAAATTAAATATTATAATTATTTAATTTAAAGCTTATCCCTTAAATTATTTAATTTTATTTTAATTAAAAAAAATTAATTTTTTTTAATTAAAATAAAATTTAAAATTAAATTTTTTTCTAAAAAAACTAGATATCTTTTTAAACGATTAACATTTCATTTCAAATTAACTATTAAAAATATTTTTACTACAATAACTTTATTAATTAATTTTCTCTTAAAAATTCGAGAATCATTAAATTTAATTCTTTTTTTAATAAACTCTGATACACAAGATACACTAAACTAAAATTACTTTATTAAAACTTCATTTTCAATTCCATTATTTCAAAATTATTTCACATTACTATTTCATTATAATTTTTCTTATTTTTTCTATTAATATACTTTAACCCCCATTAAATTATTTAACTTTAAAAATTTTTTTATTACAATTAATTTATTATTAATTTTTCCCCCTCAAATTAATCGAATTTATTTCAATATCATTTCAATGTAAATGAAATACTTAATCAAGCTCTAATTTGATCTTTCTAGAAACACTTTCCAGTACCTCTACTTTGTTACGACTTATTTCAATTTATTTATGAAAGCGACGGGCAATATGTACATATTTTAATTTATATTCATTTTAATAAATTAAATAAAATTACATTTAAATCCACCTTCAATTAATTCTTACAAACTAATTTCCATTTAAATAAATTTATTGTAATCCATCATATTCTTAATTATTATCTGCATCTTGATCTGATTTAATTTTTATTAAAAATTATTAAATATTATTTATTATTAAAAAATATTTTTTTAACAACGATATACAAAATAAATAAATTAAGTAAATTTATTCGTGGATTATCAATTATTAGACAGATTCCTCTAAATGAACTAAAATACCGCCAAATTATTTAAGTTTCAATAAAATTATTTACTATTTTAATATTTAAATTTAATTTTTTAATAATAGGGTATCTAATCCTAGTTTATTTCAAAATTTATTAAATCATAATTTTATTTATAATTTTAATTAAATTAAAATTTCACTTAATAATTTAATATTTAATTTATAAATAATTTCTTATTATTTATTAATTTATTAATAAAATTTAATTTATTTTTTGTATAACCGCAACTGCTGGCACAAAATTTGTTAATAATTCAAATATTACTAAATCTTAATTTCTTAAATTTTTAATATTAATTACTATTCAATTATCTAATTATTATTAAAATAATTAAAAATCAACACTAAAATTTATATGTAAAATAAATTCATAATAAATTTTCTAAACCATAAAAAATTTTTTTTATACGCACGATTTTTTACATAGATTTTTTTTTTTTTTTTTTTATATTAAAATATTTATTATAAATTATTAAATTTTATATATTTATTTTCTTTTTCTTTTCTAATATTAATATTGAAAATTAATATCATTATTCATCAATATATATTCATTTAAATAAAAATGAATTAATATAATTAATCTTAATTTTTTTAATTAATTATTAAATTAATATATTTATAATATATGAAATAATTTAATTAATATTTAAATTATTAATTAATTAAATATTTAATATATATATATATATATATACAATTATTCATATAAATTAATAATTAAACCATTGTTAATAATTTTTCATTAAAATAAT